ACTTACTTTTTCTTTTTTTAATAATGTAAAGTCAAATAGAAATGTTTGCCGATTCAAAAGAAAATTTATCCCTAAATTTATCCCTAGTATTACTATACTATAACTTAAGGGTAACTTAGAATGAGAACTTATGCTAATTCATTCATTTTTAGAATTATACGCTTTCTTACTTTTTGATATTACAAATATCAACAGTATCACTATTTTCTCTTAAAATATGAATACTCCCACGAGAGTTTTAGGATAAAAGCCCCTTATCGGATTTGAACCGATGACTTACGCCTTACCATGGCGTTACTCTACCACTGAGTTAAAAAGGCCTCTTTCATTTTATTCCTTAAAAAACCACTATGAGTTTAGTGAATATAAATAGATTGAATTATAACATATTTATAGATATATATTTTCTTTTCATAATGGTTTATTCCCCAACGAAAAATTGGATTTACAGCAATTTTATTTACCTAGTGCATTATATTATAGGGTAACCTAGTAAATATAGGGCAAATAAAAAAGGTCTTTGACATTGGATTAATATATGTACCTACTAATTCAACATAGATTCGAGATATTTTAGATATTTTATTGAGTCGTTGATGGAGAGATTCGATGAACAAAATTCTTAGAAAAAAGTCCAAATCATAAATATAAATTCTAAATCGAAATTCAATTTTAAATTTTAGTAGATAATAAAAAATAGATTTATATAGAATAGCGATTCTAATGAATGATTCAGGAATAGACAAAAAATTCTATGGAATCATGAAAGACGAAAAAAGACTTCGGATTTAGTCAGACCATATCGTTCTATTGTATATTGACAATTTCAAAAAACTGCTCATACTATGAGCATAGTGTGCTGGTGGTCGGGCAAATATGCCCCCATCGTCTAGTGGTTCAGGACATCTCTCTTTCAAGGAGGCAGCGGGGATTCGACTTCCCCTGGGGGTAAGGTATTACGAAAGGAAAAATGGATCAGGGATTCTCAGTAAGCCCAGAACAGAATTGATTCTTCCTGGGTCGATGCCCGAGCGGTTAATGGGGACGGACTGTAAATTCGTTGGCAATATGTCTACGCTGGTTCAAATCCAGCTCGGCCCAATAATTCGCTAATCCACACACATGAAATGATATAACCCCTTTGTTCTCCAGAAATGCCCGATACGAAAGAAAAAAAGGAAAATGGTTGTCCCACCCGCTATTTTTTGTTTGGCTCTTTTCCTTTTTTCAAAAAAATTAGGATCTTGCTGATGATCTAGATTCATATCATGATCTGTAAGTATAAAGTCTAAGAAAAAAAAAAGAAAAAAAAAAATAAAAGAGTTTCTTTCTTTCCATTACTTTATGATTTTTATGATTTTTTTCATTGAAAGAACGATTATCAATCGATTTGGAAATAAGTAAAAGATTACTCGTAATCCTTGCTGTTCGCATTAAAAAGCATTGATATGTATATTACTCACATCTCTGTTACAAGACGACAATTCTAATCTAAATTCTAAATAGAAAGTCTTTGAGTGAAATCATAAGACTATGTATACCGTATACTTTATTTCCCTGGGATTGTAGTTCAATTGGTCAGAGCACCGCCCTGTCAAGGCGGAAGCTGCGGGTTCGAGCCCCGTCAGTCCCGACGGATCAAAACAAAATGTAATAAAAAAAAAAAAAATACATAAATTTCTCTCTCCTTTTTCTGTAAAATGTAAAAAGAGGACAAATAGCATAATGTCATTCCCAAGGGATCCTTCTTAATTTTTCTATTTTTTTTTTTTTTTTTTTTTTTGCTTCTATACCTTTGTTTGTAACCAATGTAAGCGTAAAGGCGTTTAGATGAGACTTCATCAGATGAGAAAGCAGTCGTTTAGAGAAAAGAAAGAATGGAAAAAGTGATAAATAAAAAAGAAAGTCAAGAAATTTTTGATTCGGTATGGATAAAGGATCTTCCTATGTTATACTATTTAATTCTCGACGATGAATCGATTTGATAGTTCAGATATTGTTATTCATGATATTTAATTTACAGGCGAAAGAGTTATCATCTCTATGGGATTAAATCCCGAGTTATTGCGAAGTAAAGAAAAATCAAATAAATAGTGAGATTATGGAAGTCAATATTCTCGCATTTATTGCTACTGCACTGTTCATTCTAGTTCCTACTGCCTTTTTGCTTATAATATACGTAAAAACGATCAGTCAAAGTCAGGGCGATAAAGTTGAATGAAACTTGACTTCTTAATTCTTGTCAATGATTAATGATTGAAGAAACAAAACAAAATGAAAAGGATTCCAATTCTTAAATGAAATGAGCGGACTAGAATCAACAGTATTCTATGAGATCCGATAGTATGAGTATGGTAGAAAGATTCCTATTTCTTTCTATCATACTCTCTATTATATTATTGTTATGCAGTGTATTTGTACTGGATAACGATGTAGGCGGCTTAATATAGATCAATCTACAATCTAAATACGTATTTTCCTACATGTATATATGAATTATCGAGATGTATTCACTTAATTGAATATTTAATAACCGAACCGCTTTCTTTTCTCTTTAAACAAGGGGGAAACAGAACAAATAAAAAGGCAAATAGAAAGGTTAAAAAGGTTTACACTCTTCCGCATTGTCTAGATCTGTAACACTGTTAAGAGCGGGGTTTATCAAAATAGAAATTTATAGAAATTTTAGGAAGAATTTTGGTTAGAAACGGATTTCCAATCATTTGTATTCATTCCTTATTTGTTTGATTGAAATGATATTATTCGTATTTTTTTGATTATTCATATTATTCATATATAGATATATAGAATAGAAGTCATATATATATATATATGAATATATGTATATATATGAATATATGAAATAATTATAGAAAGTTCTTATTCATATTTCATAATTTCATATATAGGATTATTGTTATTGAATATATATTTGATTATTCATAGACTACATTACTCTACTAGAATTCAATATAATATGGAAATGCAGATAATTTTATCTAAAATAAAATTAATAATTAATAAGAAGAGTGAAATCTTTGCCAAACAATTTATAAAACAATTGATGCAGTTTGATTCCTCAGTTCAATTCGTAGTACCTCGACTCTAGAGTCCACTTCTTCCCCATACTACGAGTGAAAGGGAAAATGTAAAGACTACCATTAAAGCAGCCCAAGCGAGACTTACTATATCCATGTTAATTCTATCCCCTATCTCTATGAATATGAAGGAATTATTATGAAGGAATTATTCCATTATTATTCACTAATAATAGTCGAATTATTGGCACAGAGTCAAAAAAGGATTTTGCTACATACCATTGATGAAACGATCTAATAAATCCAATTCAATTCTAATAAGTTAGTATATGATTTGTAGTAGAATCGGTAAAGATTAAGTACAAGCAAAATAAGCAGCGACGCTTTTGGAAGTATCAAGAAAATTTTTCTAACATGTAGGAACAATAACATGTTTTGTTGTGCTTCATTAACTCAAACGTCTAAAAAAGATAGAATCAAGATGGATCGCGATTTATTACATACCCCTATTTTTTTCCATTTGATCGAATCTGTACCTTACCTTCTCTCCATTCTCTATGTCAAACAATCGTAAGACGGTCTAGTCAAGAACGGAATAGGAATTCCCTAAAAGAACTTGGTTTTTTTTATTTTAGATAAAAAATAGAAAAGTAAAAAAGGCCAATTAATCCATTCAATCAATCTAATTAGTATTGATTGATTGAATGCCCCAGTACTCAGAGATTTTGATGAGTCTGTAGACAAAGTACCTTACGCCCTTTCTGCAATTACTAATTAACTTCCTCTTGAGTATTCACTCTACTTTAAGATCCAATCAGTAGACATTACATTAGTAATGTAAGGGCTATCAGATTAAGGTTTATCAATTCCCCGCTACTAGAAACTTGCAAACTTGCCTTGAATCCGAGACGAAAGGATTTACAGCACTTTAGAGGAAAGAACTTTCAGATGTTTAGAATCAAGCAAGTATCAAGAATCCTTTTCTTCCGTTAGGATTACGTTGAGGACAAATTTGGCAAGTTAAATCAGCAAAACAATAGGGGTATTTCGAAGCTTTTGTTGATCAGGCGACACCCGGATTTGAACTGGGGAAAAAGGATTTGCAGTCCCCCGCCTTACCGCTCGGCCATGCCGCCAAGACGATACAAAATAGCTGAAAATATCCCCCCTTTTCTTTTTAGATTGAGTTGAGAAAGCAAAAGTGGCTTTTCAGTCACAAAAGCAAAAATTCAGGACAAATCGGGACCATTAACTATGTGACTGTGAATTCATGAACGATTCTCGGATTTTAATCTACAATTTATAAAATTGTCTTTCCCTAATGATATAAGAAATCCAAATTAATACATAACTAATCAAGATTAAAAAAAAAGTCTTCTCAGTTATAGTTATATTATAATAGCAATTATGCATATATGTAAACCCCAGAACCTAAATTGTTTGAAAGATATCTAATCAAATATCTTAACTGTTCTGTATATGATTTTTGTCTATAGAAAATAGTAACTTTCATAGAACACGACATAGGCTGTCCCGAATAGAAATTCAATAAAGGAGGAGATATGTATAGATAGCTAGAGTCATATCTGAACCTGTTTAATAAATATTAATAAATACAAGTCTTCTTACGCACTTAAATCATATTATATGAATTAGACTAAAAAATTAGGTAAAAGCGTCTCCTTTATATTATATGCGAATCTTTTGTTTAACTGAATCGATGAAAAATGAAATATTAATCAACTTTTTCGTTTTTCTGATTATTATGTCTTTCTCTCATCAAACAGACCAAATTCGGAATACGTTTATTTTGCTGGTATCTAATCGGATTGTAATATGTAATATCATAATAGTGGTAAAAATGAAATAACTTTTGATATTTTATACATATTTTATACAAAGTTAAAACTCCATAAAATAAGTCTAAGTTAAGTCAAATTTTTCATTTTCTTTCCATTTGTG